ATCAGAAGATCCTTTCAATTGGCTAGAATCCGTTACTTGAACGAAAATAGATCTTGTGGAATCATATTGCATATTTGACGATACATTCCGTACCTTGCTAAAAAACCGATCCTTGTTTACCAACCACACATTGTCTAACCAAATCCAATTCTCTCTCGATACGTTCCTCAAAAAATCCGATTCGTGCGGATTCTTCCCCCAACTAACGAAGAGATCTTGGCGGAATTGCCACATATGAAATTGAGCACAATTTTGCAAAGAAATACCCCACTTGTTTCTCGAGAGGGGATGGGAAACATGCTCAATATCATTTGATTGAATAGTTGACCCAGCTCCTTGTTGTTTGAAGAAACCCTCCACTTCAATTGGTCTTTTTTCACGAAAAGCAGACATGAGATAACAAATCCAGTGTTTCACTAAGATTTCGAATAGCTGTCCCGAATTCAAGTTACTTATGTTTCGCTTCTTCCTCGGAGAAAGACGATCAAACAATTCCCAATCATGGTCCTTGCGGATCGGATCATCCGTATAGGATACAAAAGGAGACTCCAGATATTTGATATCTTTCTCTTTGAATGAGATCTCAATTCCAGCTACGGTTTCATTAGATATCTTACAACTATAATCCCTCTTTTTTCCGATCCGGTTCCTCCACCACCGCGAACCCCAGTTAGATTCAGGCATGATACACTTTTTAGTTATTGGGAGAACCCAAGTACTCTCTTTCGGATCCATGAAACAACTCTCAGAGATCTTTTTCCCTTTTGGAAGATACAGGAGCGAAACAATCAACCTATTGATATTGGAAGACCCAAAAGATTCTTCCAATGTCTCATTTCTGGGTCCAATGGAATTCATAGGTATAGGAAGAAGCCCCATCAAATAGAGATTTTTTCTTTCAACCATATTTCGATTGTTAATACGATATATAAGGACCGCTACTGCAAGCAGTACTACACCTTTGATCGTGAAATATCGATTGCTTGTTGAACCCTGTGAATCGCGCGAAAGTAGGATACTCCAAATTCGGGGGTCAAAGAGTTTCATAAAACGTTCTTGGTGGAAAAAAATGTGAGTCAAAGATCCCACGGAATCGAATTTGGTCCACGAATCTACTAAATTGTGAGAATTCTTGATCTCTCTCAATATCTCTCTCAATTCGAGGATCCAGGATTTTAACGGATGTCGTTTCACTGCTTCCTGCTTCATTGATTCCTCCTAAGGATTTCATTTCAATTGGAATTTGTTTATTTACGATGTATGACGATCCCCGTTACGCATCCATGGCTGAATGGTTAAAGCGCCCAACTCATAATTGGCAAATTCGTAGGTTCAATTCCTGCTGGATGCACGCCAACGGGAACGTTCAATACGTCTATTGGAATTGGCTCTGTATCTATGAAATCTCATCATCCATACATAACGAATTAGTATGATATATTCATACCATAACATATGAACAGTAAGAAATAGAATTCTTATCGATACTGGAACTCATAGGGAAGAAAATGGATTTATGGATGGAATCAAATATGCAGTATTTACAGACAAAAGTATTCGGTTATTGGGGAACAATCAATATACTTCTAATGTCGAATCAGGATCAACTAGGACAGAAATAAAGCATTGGGTCGAACTCTTCTTTGGTGTCAAGGTAATAGCTATGAATAGTCATCGACTCCCGGGAAAGGGTAGAAGAATGGGACCCATTATGGGACATACAATGCATTACAGACGTATGATCATTACGCTTCAACCGGGTTATTCTATTCCACCTCTTAGAAAGAAAAGAACTTAAATCAAAATACTTAATAACACGGCGATACATTTATACAAAACTTCTACCCCGAGCACACGCAATGGAGCCGTCGGCAGTCAAGTGAAATCCAATCCACGAAATAATTTGATCTATGGACAGCGTCGTTGTGGTAAAGGTCGTAATGCCAGAGGAATCATTACCGCAAGGCATAGAGGGGGAGGTCATAAGCGTCTATACCGTAAAATCGATTTTCGACGGAATGAAAAAGACATATCTGGTAGAATCGTAACCATAGAATACGACCCTAATCGAAATGCATATATTTGTCTCATACACTATGGGGATGGTGAGAAGAGATATATTTTACATCCCAGAGGGGCTATAATTGGAGATACCATTGTTTCTGGTACAGAAGTTCCTATCTCAATGGGAAATGCCCTACCTTTGAGTGCGGTTTGAACCATTGATTTACGTAATTGGAAGTAACCAATTAGGTTTACAACGAAACCTAGAAATCGATCACTGATCCAATTTGAGTACCTCTACGGGATAGACCTCAACAGAAAACTGAAGAGTAACGGCAGCAAGTGATTGAGTTCAGTAGTTCCTCATATAAAATTATTGACTCTAGAGATATAGTAATATGGAGAAGACAAAATTGTTTGAAGCACCGACAGAGCCGGAAACGCCCCTTGTTTCAAAGAGAGGAAGACGGGTTATTCACATTTCATTTGATGGTCAGAGGCGAATTGAAAGCTAAGCAGTGGTAATTCTACCCCCGGGGAAAAAGAGATATGTCTCCTACGTTACCCGTAATATTAATATGTGGAAGTATCGACGTAATTTCATAGAGTCATTCGGTCTGAATGCTACATGAAGAACATAAGCCAGATGAAGGAACGGGGAGACCTAGGATGTAGAAGATCATAACATGAGTGATTCGGCAGATTTGGATTCCTATATATCCACTCATGTGGTACTTCATCATACGATTCATATGAGATCCATCTGTCTAGATATCATCATATACATCCAGAAAGCCGTATGCTTTGGAAGAAGCTTGTACAGTTTGGGAAGGGGTTTTGATTGATCAAAAAGAAGAATCTACTTCAACCGATATGCCCTTAGGCACGGCGATACATAACATCGAAATCACACTTGGAAAGGGTGGACAATTAGCGAGAGCAGCGGGTGCTGTAGCGAAACTGATTGCAAAAGAGGGTAAATCGGCCACATTAAAATTACCATCTGGGGAGGTCCGTTTGATATCCAAAAACTGCTCAGCAACAGTCGGACAAGTAGGTAATGTTGGGGTGAACCAGAAAAGTTTGGGTAGAGCCGGATCTAAGTGTTGGCTAGGTAAGCGTCCTGTAGTAAGAGGAGTAGTTATGAACCCTGTAGACCATCCCCATGGGGGTGGTGAAGGGAGGGCCCCAATTGGTAGAAAAAAACCCACAACCCCTTGGGGTTATCCTGCGCTTGGAAGAAGAAGTAGAAAAAGGAATAAATATAGTGATAGTTTGATTCTTCGTCGCCGTAGTAAATAGGAGAATATTGAAAATAGAATATGTTTCCTCGTCTTTACAAAAAAAAGATAGGAGTAATTAGCTATG